CTTATTGAAGGTGAAGTTTGGAAATAGAACAATCCCTTCTGTCGTGTATCCCCGATTAATGCAGCCTCGGATGCTTCAATTGTCGAGTCGATTCTAGTATTGAGCGAAAGGTTACACCTATAGGTTCTGTATTACAGGTCAATCCGACTCCACTAATACCAATGGGGGGCATAGGGGAAGAAGCACTACACTTCGGAATCAACAACACGAAAACTTTGTTATAAATTTCCCCCTTTCCTTATCTAGATTGGGACGAACAAGAATGGTTGGGACAGCAAAAATCCATCTCGTTCGTACTTTGGATACCCGTATAACCATCGAAGACTGTTGAAGTGACTAATTCCTGGAAATTAAAGGGCGTTAGGGACAAAGAAATTGTTGGAGTTACCGCTTCTTTTTCTTTTCTATCTAGTACCAACCGTTTGCTGGTAAGAAAAGATCTTTTGCAGGAAGGTTGGCTAGAGATTTCTTGCAAAAACACTAGCCCCGCTCGGTTCAGAATGAGAATCTTTCAATCTTTTTTTTTTATTCTATGTATTATTCTCATTATGCACAATCAAGGGAGGAGCCGTATGAGATGAAAATCTCACGTATGGTTCTGGAACGGAGATTTTTTAAATCGAATGACGACCGTAACGGATGTCGGCTCAATCCGAAGGAAATTATGCGGAAGCTTTACAGAATTATTATGAAGCTATGCGGCTAGAAATCGATCCTTATGATCGAAGTTATATACTCTATAACATAGGCCTTATCCACACAAGTAACGGAGAACATACAAAAGCTTTGGAATATTATTTTCGGGCACTCGAACGAAATCCGTTCTTACCGCAAGCTTTTAATAATATGGCCGTGATCTGTCATTACGTGCGACTCTCTCTACTATAGAAAGAAAAGAAAGATAAAATCCACTATTAAATACTAGAAACAAATAGGCTTTCTACATATAAATCGTCCAAAACAACGATTTTGATCAGCTGTAGCAATAGAAAAAAACTTCATAGAAGTCAAAATATGAAGAAAAAGATATGCCTAGATACTTTATTCTATGGATAAAGGATCTAATTGATAGAGGAAGCACCGTAAAGATCAATTAACGAGGTTTTGGGCCGATACAATAAAAACTGCTTACTTATGTTAATATGAAATAAGGTTAGGAATCCACTTATGTAATAGAGTCGATCCACTAAGGTATTGAGCAGCGGTGTAGCATCAGATCCCAAAGATAGTAAGTCTTTTCTTTCGAAAGGCTTTTTCAAAGATTCTATATAAATTTCGATATGAAACCGAGATAGTTACCTTTGCAGAAAATTCTAACGATAGGGGAAATCCCTATGCTTTACTCTTCTGAAGGTGGGAGAAAAGATAAAACGAAACTTGATTATTAATATTAATCAAAATTCAAGTTTGAAACTCATGTAATTAACCTACTTTTGTTAACCCGAAACGAAACCGGGATAGATCTATGAGAAATCTCATTCAATTAGATATAAGATATCCGCGGTATGGTATATAAAAACTAAAACAGGGCGCCAAAAAAGGGACTGCTGAGCCGTATGAGGTAGGAAACTCTCAAGTACGGTTCTAAGGGAAGGAATTTACCCGCCTATTCCGACCGGGGAGAACAGGCCATTCAACAGGGAGATTCTGAAATTGCGGAGGCTTGGTTCGATCAAGCCGCTGAGTATTGGAAACAAGCTATAGCACTTACTCCTGGTAATTATATTGAAGCGCATAATTGGTTGAAGATCACGCGGCGTTTCGAATAAGAGCACTAAATACTATAGACACTATAGAATATTATATTATTATGATTTAGAATTTTTTTTCTATTTGTTATAATTTGTTTGTTGACCTTATTCCATTAAATAACATGGAGCACTCCTCTGGGAAGAATCAATCAAATAATTTCATTATATCCCCTTCTAAGCTCGTTCTTCCGGTATTTCGTAGGGACAACAGTAGAGAATTTTTTCTGCTATTAAAATAAAACGAAAACTAATAAAAGAGATCCTCGAATGACTCAATATAGATACCGGTATGTCTCTTAGTAATAACTACTCGCGCGATTGGGAAGAGATTAATATAATATGTAAGACATGAAATTTTAAGTCATTCGATTTAGGAACTTAACTTAAAATTGAGATATGAATACACTCGATTGCACAACAATTGTTTTTGCGTCAATTCAAAACCTAAGAAGGTCCGTTGAGCGCCTCGCGGCTATGTCATAATAGATCCGAACACTTGCCCCGGAGCGACTTCCAGATCATAATTGCTCTAGTGAATAACTAAAGAAAAAAAAATATATATATATATGGGAGATAAATTCATTCGAATCTCTCGTAGGTTCGCCAATTTCTTGGCTGTTGGCAGGTCTCTTTATATGTGTTGTCCGGAAAGAGGAGGACTCAATGATTATTCGTTCGCCGGAACCAGAAGTCAAAATTTTGGTAGATAGGGATCCCGTAAAAACGTCTTTCGAGCAATGGGCCAGACC